CGGAGCAATGTCGATTCTTTTCCAAGAAGTTGGTATTGCTCCGTTATTTATTAGGTTTTTTCTTTACAGTCATATTATTATTGGTTTAAAGAGATGGGATTTTCTGCCGAATTAGGGTAAGATAAAAAAGGAATCATCAAAAAAGATGATTAATGGGAGGAATTGTACTCTTTGGGGCGGGAATTTTCTAAAGAGTAGGGGGCGGATGTAGCCAAGTGGATCAAGGCAGTGGATTGTGAATCCATCATGCGCGGGTTCAATTCCCGTCGTTCGCCCACTTAACGTTGAGGATCTTGAACATAAAAAGAAAAAAAAAAGAGTTTTTCCTTTTTGTTCTATTTCCATCACTGGGTATAATGTAAAAAAAAAATGTGTAAAGTCTTATTATTCTTTGTCTACAAATATCCAAATTTTTATTCCTAATACCCCGTATATAGTTCGAACCGTATAGGAACAATAATCAATTTTAGCCCCAATGGTTTGGAGAGGAACCCTACCTTCTCTGATCCATTCGACGCGTGCAATTTCTTTTCCGTCGATACGCCCCGCAATTTGTACTTGAATTCCTTTTGTATTCGCCTGTTCAGTTAATTCAATAGCTTTTTTCATTGCTTTGCGAAAAGAAACTCTATTTTTTAATTGTCCGGCTATAAATTCTGCAAGAATATTAGGGTGTCCATAAGGATTTGCAATTCTTGTAATAGCAATGTTTAGTTTTCGGTTCGCACAATTAAGTTCTTTTTGTACATTCATCTGTAATTCTTCGACTCTTCGCGGTCTATTTTCTATTAATAATTTTGGGAATCCTATATAAATTATGACTTGAATTAGATCGATTCTTTTTTGAATCTCTATCCGTGCAATTCCCTCAACGCCAATACCGGAGGATATTCTCATATTTTTTTGTACATAATTCTTAATAAAATCTCGTATTTTTTGATCTTCTTGTAGACCTTCTGAATAATTTTTTGGCTGTGCAAACCACAGAGAATGATGACTTTGTGTTGTACCAAGTCGGAACCCAAGTGGATTTATTTTTTGTCCCATAATCCCCCACTACTATATGTATCATGACATGTATCATGACATGTCAGATTTTTGCTCTTTTTTTTAGTTATCAATTCAGATTTTTTTGAGCACATGATATATTCTTCAAATCCTTCATATAAGGATATATCTTTCAAAACAATAGTTATATGACAAGTCGGCCTTTTTATCAGATAACTCCGCCCTCGAGCTCGAGGTTTTAATCTTTTCACAGCAGTACCCTCGTTTACTTCAGCTTTACTAATGACTAAATTTGCTTCGTTCAAACCCATATTGTGACTACCATTTGCTGCTGCAGAATAAACCAATTTCAAAATGGGATAACATGCTCTATAAGGCATGAGTTCGAGTATCATAAGGGTTTCCTCGTAAGAACGCCCACGAATCTGATCAATTACCCTTCGGGCTTTGTGAGCAGACATACGTATCTGTTGACTTAAAGCGTATACTTCTGTAGCTAGGTTCCTCTTTCTCTTCTTTATCATAAGGTTCACCTCTCACCAATGAATCTATATTCACTTTATTAACGATTAACGGCGGGATCTATTATCATTTTTTGCATGTCCACGGAAATTTAGAGTGGGCGCAAATTCTCCCAATTTATGTCCTACCATACGATCTGTTATATAAATAGGCAAATGCTCCCTTCCATTATGTATAGCGATA